TACTATTAAGTACATTCTTCATCGAATTAGATCGATGATCTAGCACTGATGGAATTTCTATTCTGTTTACTGAATCACATGAAATTTTATCCAACTCCATATTTGGAATGAAATGTATGAACTACGTTTGAACGGAGGAATAAAGAGAATTTTCTACTTAAATTGGAAGTTGCAACAGATCAAAATGGAAAGGAATTGATAAAACAGTCCTAGAAACAGAATTCTGTCACTTAGACTTATTAAAGTTAAAGTCATAAGGTTTTGTATATAATAACAAAACAAAAAGGATTTCAATTATACCATTATTATGATATTACATATTCGAATTTGAGAAAAATAAAAGGATTCGGTATTTGGGAGATAAATACAAAGACAGAAAAATCAGAAACAACATAGGATCCATTTTTTTAACACTTAACCGTCTTTATGTTAGAGATTTCGTTATTCAAAAAAAAAACGATTCGCAGAGAAGAGAAATATTTCTACTTTACTGATTTTTGAATAGAATATGATTTGAAGTGTATAAGAAAGGTTGCACTTATTAAACACGTATGCGGATAGCTATAATATCCGACTTCTCTTTTATTGCTGGTTCTATTCGGGACAGTCCGGGTCGTGTTCTATCAAAAGAGAATTTCTATTTAATGCAAAATTGAAGTGAAGTAGGATAATTTTATGATAATTACCTATAAACAATATATCTAAATAATAGATATCTGTGTAACAATTTATGTTCTGGGGTTTACATATACTGATATGTTTTGTTATAATTGAAATTGAGAAGGATTTTTTGATTGAAAAAATAAATACTGATTAGTTCTGTCTCAATTTGTATTTTCTTATGTCATTAGGAAAACACAATTTGCGATTCAAATCCCAGAATCGTCATTAATTCGAACTAAGCAGTCAATAGTTAATGGTTCAAGTTTGTCGGCTGAAAATCCACATTTGATTTCTCAATAGAAAAGCCAGAGAATGTTTTTAGCATTGTGGATTTTCCAATACTATACAATCAATCGAAGGGATGGATAAAATCCAAAAAGGGTGTTTCTTTTAGGAAAAGGATTAAGGAAAACAGGAGTCAAAATCCAAGTACAATAAAACTTCAGCAATCTGGGAAAATTTTCATCTATTTTGTATTATTTTGGCGGCATGGCCGAGTGGTAAGGCGGGGGACTGCAAATCCTTTTTCCCCAGTTCAAATCCGGGTGTCGCCTGATCAACAAAAAAACCCAAAATCTCTTCTTCTCTTCGGTTCCGCTTATAGAACTCGCAGAATTCTTCCCCGTTAGAAGCAGAGGAAACAGACTGTTAATGCTTTGTTGATTCTAAGCATGTGGTCTGAGGGTTTTCTAAACCAAATTTCTAAACAAAAAGAGTGTGAATGCTCGTTCGCATCTAGGATTCAAGGAAATATTCGAATCTACTGGTAGAGGGTCTATCAAGACTTCACGATTCCCTTATATTACTAAGGAAGTGTCTAATGACTGGATCTTGAATCAGATTGTAGAGCCTGAATAGGAAATCTGATTCAATTAAGAGTTTTGGAAGGAGGTGCAATATACGACGGACTCGCGAGAATCTCCGAGTGCTCAGGTATCCAACCAATATTAAATTGGATTGATAATTGACTTTTCTATTTTATAGAAAAAGGGGCAAACAGAAAGAATTTCTTTGCGGCAACCCCTAGACAAGCCCCCTCTTTCAGAGCAATAATGGGGAAGGGGGGTACCGGATCAAATGGGGAAATAGAGGTCTGTAATAGATAGAGATTTCTGGTTTTTCGTGATTTCTCCCTTGTCTGTTTTTACTTACTAAGGTCAACAAAACAAAAAAAGAATAGGCCTTATTATTCTTATTCCTACATGTTCCCATTCCCTTCGGATCTTACTACGTATTTTGCTTGTGTTTAATCTTTCCCGATTCGAAATCATAATCGATTTATTGGATTGGTTTCTCGATAGTGTTCGGTCAGAATCCCTTTTTGACTCTGCGCCATGGATTCCACTATTATTAGGGAGGAATAATGGAAAAATTCCTTCGTATTTATAGAGATAGGGGACATAATTCACATGGATATAGTAAGTCTCGCTTGGGCTGCTTTAATGGTAGTCTTTACATTTTCCCTTTCACTCGTAGTGTGGGGAAGAAGTGGGCTCTAGAAGTACTACTAATTGAGTTGAGGAATCAAACCGTATCAATTGTTTTATAGATCGTTCTGCAACGCGTTTTGAACTATTTAAAATCAAAATCTCTGAATTTCGAATCCCATTGGACTCCAATGGAGTTATCTATGATATGAATCATACTCTTTCTCTCAAAGAGATATTTCAGTGATTCCCGTGTTTGTATTTCGAAAAGAAAGGGATTCCGATGATTGGAAATTTCTTCTAACCTAAAATTCTTCCGAAATTTTCTATTTCAATCAATGGAATGAGCTCTTACTATCTTTATAGATAGATACTGAGAAAGACTAGACTTTTTTTATTTCTTTCCCTCTTTATTGTTCAAAGAAGAAGACGTTTTGTTAAGTGTATACGCACTTTCTATGAGAAATGATATAGAGATAGTGGTTATCTAATGAGAGACTATGCAATAATAAGATCTTACCTTGAGCGAGTCACATATGGGGCATTTACCGATTGGTTTCTAATTTTAGAAAGTCGATTTATGCTTTATCGACTTATTTCATATCATGGTTCGGGCATTCAAAATCGGTGAGGTTTTCTCTTCCTTATTAGTAAAAGGAAAGGAATTAGAATCCTAAGATAAGAGTGATTTCCGATTGATCGGAACAAATCGATGTAGTAAATTGGGTATTATGTCAATTCCATACAATATATGATATGGAATTAATATACATCTATGAAGAGAATATTGTAGATTGATCTATAAAAACTTAAGCCTTTATCTTTATTCTAGATTACAACTTTATAGACTAAAAGATAGATAGTATGGTAGAAAGAAAGATGCATCTATTTCTTTCTACCATACTATCTATCTTTTAGAATACTGCCGATTATAGTCCGCTCATTTCATTTAAGTTAAGACGCGAAATTGGAATCCTTTTCATTTGACTTCGTCAATTTTCGATAAGAACTCAGAAGGAAAGTTTCGTTCAAATGAATTTTCAAATTCAATTGAATTAATCATTTTGACTGACTGTTTTTACGTAAATGATAAGTAGAAAAGCGGTAGGAACTAGAATGAATAGCGCAGTAGCAATAAATGCAAGAATATTTACTTCCATAATCTCATCGTTTTTTTTACTTCGCAATAACTCGGGATTTAATCCCCTAGAGATGATAAATATTTTATCTGTAAATTCAATGAATGAATTACCTCTCGATGATCTTGAATCGGATCAATATCATGAATAACAATATCTGATCTATCAAATCAATTCGTCGTCGAGACTTGAATAGTATAACATAGGAAGTTCTTTTATCCATACCGAATCCAAATTTGGATTCCTGACCCAATCAATCCAAAATTCCTTTATTTAGAATCCATTTCCTTGTTTTTTTCTATAACCTACCTTGCGTCTTCCTTGTACAATCATCTGATAAAGGATCATCAGATTGCCTTTCCACTTCGATTAGTCACATAGTTACAAATCTAAACAAACAATAAAAGCGAAATGGAAAAATAGAAAAGAAAAAAGAAATAACAACCCCTTATTTGCTTTGGGAATGAAAGTATGCCCCCCGACACCCTTTCATAGTTCATAGAAAGGGAAAAAATGAATTGATGTATTTATGGGATATTGGATCCGTCGGGACTGGCGGGGCTCGAACCCGCAGCTTCCGCCTTGACAGGGCGGTGCTCTAACCAATTGAACTACAATCCCAGGGAAATAAGGGATCTAGCAGAAAATTTGATTCTTTTTTATCTTCGTATGGGGTATTTCTGAAGGACAAGAAGGGGTTAGACCATTTCATGGTAGATTGGCGAATTATTGGGCCGAGCTGGATTTGAACCAGCGTAGACGTATTGCCAACGAATTTACAGTCCGTCCCCATTAACCGCTCGGGCATCGACCCAGGAAGAATCAATTTTAGGCTTATTGGTAATCCATGATCAACTTCCTTTCGCAGTACCCTACCCCCAGGGGAATTCGAATCCCCGCTGCCTCCTTGAAAGAGAGATGTCCTAAACCACTAGACGATGGGGGCCGACTTGTCCAACCGCCCTCATACTATGATCATAGTATGATCAGTTTTTTGAAATTGTCAATATAATGGAATGATATGATTAGATCCAAAGAATCTTTCCGTTTTTCAGAATTGTATAGAATTGTTGGATTCGTCATTGATATTCATTATCAATCGACATTCTCTATATAAATCTACTAAAATAAATCTAGTAAGCGGGATCAAGAAGTTATCAAAAATTTTCTCTAAGACTTTAGTTCAAGGGGACAAGTAGAATCTCTTCATCACATGATTCGATGAAATATCTTGAAATTTCTTTTATGTCGAATTGGTAAGTGTACATGTATGTTATGTACCAATCAAGCCAATTTTGTTTTGATAGGAATCATCTCAATAAAAAAAAATTAAGGCGGGTCTTGAAACAATTCATTTTAGCCTAGACTTGCTAGGCAAATCCATTTGATTATTCCAAAATCAGCCACTAGCCACCATGAGTCTACTGCATATACTTATGTATATAATATATGTGCATATAGAAATTTTATCCACATAGTGATTCGTTCGGGAATTAAATCAAATAAGCCCTTTTAACTCAGTGGTAGAGTAACGCCATGGTAAGGCGTAAGTCATCGGTTCAAATCCGATAAAGGGCTTTCATTTTTTTTTTTCATAAAAGTCCAGTCATAGTATTCAGAAAATAGAGATCTTTTTTTTATTTAGTTGAAATAAAAAAGGAACTAACAAAATAATACGTTATCATTATACTGAATACTGAGTTAGAGTATAGTAGTTCTAGTTAGAAAGTCGGTAAATATTCATTATTATGAATACGCCCCTTGAATCATC